TAATTTTGAAATATTTTAAATAATTTAATTAATTTATTAAAAAAAATTATTAAATTTATTTTATAAATTTTTAAATTATTGTTTAAATTAATTTTTAATTTAATTATTATTTTAAATTATTTATTTATTATTAAATTATAAAAAAATTTTTTTTAATTATATTTATTTAATTGTAAAATATTAGGGGATATTTTATTTTAAATAAATTTTAATTTTTAATAGTGAAAAATTATAAAATTTAATTATTTAAAATAATTAATAAGCATTTAATTAATTTTTATTTTTATTTTATAATTAATAATTTATTTATTAATTTTGAAATATTTAAAATAATTTAATTAATTTATTAAAAAATTATTAAATTTATTTTATAAATTTTTAAATTATTGTTTAAATTAATTTTTTTAATTTAATTATTATTTTTAATTATTCATTTATTATTAAATTATAAAAATTTTTTTTAATTATATTTATTTAATTATAAAATATTAGGGGATATTTTATTTTAAATAAATTTTGTTTTTTTAGTGAGGAATTACTAAATTTAATTATTTTAAAATAATAAATAAGTAAATAATTAATTTTTATTTTATAATTAATAATTTATTTATTAATTTTGAAATATTTAAAATAATTTAATTAATTTATTAAAAAAATTAAATTTATTTTTAAAGTATAAAAATTTAATTTTTTTAAGTATTTATTTTTATTATAAAAATATTTTATTTTTAATAATAAAAAAATTATACGATTTTTATTTATCTTTTTAATAATTTATTAATAAATAATTTTTATTAAAAAATTTTATATATTAATAAAAGTTTTATTTTAGCTTATAAAATTATTATTAATTTAATTTATATGTAAATTTTTGTGTATTTATTTATTTATTTTAAAAATTATTTAAATAAGCAATAATTAATATTATTAGTTAAAGAAATTTAGAAATAGTAATTTTAAATAGTATTGATTAATTTTGTGCCAGCATTCGCGGTTATACAATTTATACAAATAATTTTTTATAGTTTAAGTTAAATTGTAATTTATATTAAATTAAATTAAATTTATTAAGTGAAATTTTTAATTTTATTTTTTTTTAAAAAAAGATATTGAAGCTATAAAATTTTAATAATAAACTAGGATTAGATACCCTATTATTAAAAATTTAAATTATAAAAATTTAGGTATTAATAGTTATTTTCTTTAAACTTAAAAAATTTGGCGGTATTTTAGTCTATTCAGAGGAACTTGTTTTATAATCGATAATCCTCGTTGGACCTTACTTTTTTTATTAATAGTTTATATACCGTCGTTATTAAAATATTTTATAAAAATATTAATTTTTATAATTTTATGAAAAAATATATCAGATCAAGGTGTAGCTTATATTAAAGTATTAATGAGTTACAATAAAATTATTTATATGAATATAAATTTGCAATATTTATTAAAGGTGGATTTGATAGTAAAATTATAAAGAAAAATAATTTGATTTTAGCTCTAAAATATGCACATATCGCCCGTCACTTTTATTATTAAGATAAAATAAGTCGTAACATAGTAGGTGTACTGGAAAGTGTACCTAGAATACAATTTAAAACTTATTTAGTAAAGTATTTCATTTACATTGAAAAAATTATTTGTGCAAATCAATATAAATTGATTTATTATTTATTTATTAATTTATTTATTTGTATATATATATATATATATAATTGTATATATAATTATTAAAAATAATTATTAAATTAATATTTTTAGTATTTTATAAAAAAAAAATAATTTTAATTATAGTTTATTAATATTGTAAAAGAAAATTAAAATATTTTGAAAAATTTTTATTAAAAAAGAAAATTTAATTTATTGTACCTTTTGTATCAGGGTTTATTAATTAAATATTATTTATAGTAATTTTTTCGATTTTAAAAGATTTAATATAATATAAAATTTATTGTTATAAAAATATTTTTCATATTATATTGGTAATGAAATGTTATTCGTTTTTAAAAATATCTAGTTTTTTAAGAAATAAATTTAATTTATAAATTTTATATTATTTAATTAGATAAATTAATTAAATAAATATTTAATTTTAATATTTTATGGGATAAGCTATAAAATAAATTTTTAAAAATTATTAAATTAAATTAGTAAAAATATAAATTTAGAAATAGTTATTATTAATGAAAATGTTATAATTTATTTTATTTTATACATATTATTTATTTTAATTTTAATTAATTTATTAAAATATTTATTTTAATATAAAAAATAAAATAATTATGATAAAATTAGTGTATAATATATATATATATATATATATATATAAATATATTTAATTGAGATTTTTTTTTAAAGAATTAGGCAAAAATAATATTCGCCTGTTTAACAAAAACATGTCTTTTTTTATTATTAAAAAGTTTAACCTGCCCACTGATTTTTTTAAATGGCTGCAGTATATTAACTGTGCAAAGGTAGCATAATCATTAGTTTTTTAATTGAAAGCTGGTATGAATGGTTGGACGAAATATTAACTGTTTCATAAAAATTTAATATAAAATTTTATTTTTTAGTTAAAAAGCTAAAATTTATTTAATAGACGAGAAGACCCTATAAATCTTTATATTATTATAATTATAATAAATTTTTATAAATTTTTATTGTTATATTATAAAAATATTTTATTGGGGTGATATAAAAATTTAATAAACTTTTTATTATTTATTACATTAATTTATGTATAATTGATCCATTAATAATGATTAAAAATTTAAGTTACTTTAGGGATAACAGCGTAATTTTTTTGGAGAGTTCATATTAATAAAAAAGATTGCGACCTCGATGTTGGATTAAGAAATAATATTAGGGGTAGTTGCTTAATTAATTAAGTCTGTTCGACTTTTAATTTCTTACATGATCTGAGTTCAAACCGGCGTAAGCCAGGTTGGTTTCTATCTTTAAAAATTTAAAATATTTTAGTACGAAAGGACCAAATATTTAATAAATTAATATTTTTATTATTGAATTTAATTAATGAATTATTTTGGCAGATTAGTGTATTAAATTTAGAATTTAATTATGTAATTTTAAATTACAAATAATACTTGTATTTTTTTGAAAATTTATTATTTATTATTAGAAGATTATTATTAATTATTTTTGTAATGGTAAGAGTAGCTTTTTTAACTCTTTTAGAGCGTAAGGTATTAGGTTATATTCAAATTCGTAAAGGTCCAAATAAAGTTGGGATTATTGGAATCCCTCAACCTTTTTGTGAGGCAATTAAATTATTTACTAAAGAACAAACTTATCCTTTATTATCTAATTATATTTTTTATTATTTTTCTCCTATTTTTTCTTTATTTTTGTCTTTATTAGTTTGGATATGTATACCTTTATTTATTAAATTATTTTCTTTTAATTTAGGAATTTTATTTTTTTTATGTTGTACTAGATTAAGAGTTTATACTATTATAATTGCTGGTTGATCTTCTAATTCAAATTATGCTTTATTAGGGGGTTTACGGGCTGTTGCCCAAACAATTTCATATGAAGTAAGTATAGCTTTAATTTTATTAAGATTTATTTTTTTAATTGGTAGTTATAATATATTAATATTTTATAAATACCAATTATTTATTTGATTTTTATTTATTTTATTTCCTTTTTTTTTAGTTTGATTTAGAATTTCTTTGGCTGAAACAAATCGTACTCCTTTTGATTTTGCTGAAGGAGAGTCTGAATTAGTCTCAGGATTTAATGTAGAATATAGAAGAGGAAGATTTGCTTTAATTTTTTTAGCTGAGTATGCAAGAATTTTATTTATAAGTATATTATTTGTAGTAATATTTTTAGGAAGAAATATTTTTTCGTTTTTATTTTATTTTAAATTGACATTTATTTCTTTTATATTTATTTGAGTTCGTGGTACTTTACCCCGGTTTCGTTATGATAAATTAATATATTTAGCTTGAAAAAGTTTTTTACCTTTTTCATTAAATTTTTTATTGTTTTTTATTGGATTAAAGATCTTTTTAATTTAGTTAATTTATTTTAGTAAGAAGTTAATAGAAAATTAGATTTCTATTTTATATTTTCAAAATATATGCTTATTCAAGCTCATTAACTAAATAATTTTATTTTAATAAATTATCTCATCATTTAGATATTAAGGGATTAATTAAGTAATAAAAAAAATAAATTACAGTTAAAATTTGTCCAATTAGTACATATGGAGTTTCAACTGGACGGGCTCCAATTCATGTTAATAAAATTACTGTTACAGTTATTATTCAAAATAAAATTTTATTAATTGGATAAAATTGAATTCCTCGGAATTTTATTAGGTGTCTAAATGGTAAAATTATTAAAATTAAAATAGATATAATTAAAGCAATAACTCCTCCTAGTTTATTAGGGATAGAACGTAAAATGGCATAAGCAAATAAAAAGTATCATTCTGGTTGAATGTGAATTGGAGTTACTAAAGGATTAGCTGGGATGAAATTATCAGGGTCTCCTAATAGATAAGGATTAATTAATACTAATAATAATAATAATAATAATATTACAATAAATCCTACAATATCTTTATAAGTAAAGTATGGATGGAATGGAATTTTGTTAATGTTAGAATTTATTCCTATTGGATTATTTGATCCTGTTTCGTGTAAAAATAAAATATGGATTATTGTAAATGCTAAAACAATAAAAGGAAGAATAAAATGAAAAGTAAAAAATCGTGTTAAGGTTGCATTGTCAACTGCAAATCCTCCTCATACTCATTGTACTAAATTAATTCCTAAGTATGGAATAGCGGATAATAAATTTGTAATTACTGTAGCCCCTCAAAAAGATATTTGTCCTCAAGGTAAAACGTATCCTATAAAAGCTGTTCCTATTACTAAAAATAAAATAATTACTCCAATTAATCAAGTAGGGGTAAATATATATGATCTATAATAAATTCCTCGTCCAATATGTAAATAAATACAAATAAAAAAAAATGATGCTCCGTTAGCATGTATTGTTCGTAATAGTCAACCATAATTTACATCTCGACAGATATGATTAATTCTATTGAAGGCTAAATTAATATCTGCTGTATAATGTATAGCTAAAAATAATCCTGTAATAATTTGAATAATTAAACATAAGAATAAAAGGGATCCAAAATTTCATCATGAAGAAATATTAATTGGAGCAGGTAAATTAATTAAAGATGAATTAATAATTTTTAAAATAGGGTGATTTCTTATAATAGGTTTATTCATTAGTATTTATATTGTTCGTAGGGGTCCTTTAAATAATTTTGTTACTTTTACTACTGCAATTAATGTAATTAATAAATAATTTATTAATAAAATTGTTAATAAATTTGTAGGATAATTATATAATTTATTAACATATAAAGAATTTTCTATAAAAAAAGAATTTGTGGTAATAATTGATAATATTTCTAAATTATTATATTGTAATATATTTTTATTTAAGAAAATAATTATTAATATAAAAATTAATAATATAATAATTGATGAAATTATTATTAAATTTATAGATAAAGTAAATATTTCATTTGATGCTAGAGAAGTTACATAAATAAATAATACAAGTATTCCTCCAATAAATATTAAAAATAAAATATAAGAAAATCAAAAAGTTTTATAAATTAAACCAGTTATTAAACAAATTAGTGTAGTTTGTATTATTAATAATAATCCTATTGTTAAAGGGTGTTTTATAAATAAAAAAATAAAATTAAGTGTGAATATTAAAGTAAATAAAATTCATTGGATAATATCAAAAAATAGTTTAATTAAAAATATTAATTTTGGAAATTAATGATAAAGAATTTCTTTTTTTTTGAAGTTTTAAAAGAATTTATTCTTATTATTGATTTACAAGACCAAAGTTTTTATTAAACTATTAAAACTAATGTTAATAATTTTAAATTGAGTATTATCAATTATTTTATTTTTTATAGGGGTATTTACTTTTGTATCTAATCGTAAACATTTATTATCTATATTATTAAGATTAGAGTATATTGTTTTAAGATTATTTTTTTTGTTATTTATTTATTTAAATTTAATTAATTGTGAAAGATTTTTTAGTATGTTATTTTTAGTTTTTAGTGTTTGTGAAGGGGCATTAGGGCTTTCTATTTTAGTTTCAATAATTCGTACTCATGGGAATGATTATTTCCAAAGTTTTAATATTTTACAATGTTAAAAATTATATTAATAATTTTAATATGTTTTCCAATATGTTTTATTAATAATTCATATTGAATGGTTCAAAAAAATTTATTTTTTTTATGTTTTGTTTTTATTATAATAAATATATATAAAAATTATTTTTTGTCTATTTCTTATTTATTTGGTTGTGATATACTTTCATATGGATTAATTTTATTAAGTTTATGAATTATTTCTTTGATATTGATAGCTAGTGAGTCAGTTTTTAAATATAATAATTATATTAAATTATTTTTGTTAAACATTATTATATTGTTAATATTATTAGTTTTAACTTTTAGAAGCGTTAATTTATTTATATTTTATTTATTTTTTGAAAGAAGATTAATTCCTACATTATTTTTAATTTTAGGTTGAGGGTATCAACCTGAACGTTTACAAGCAGGTATTTATTTGTTATTTTATACATTATTAGTTTCTTTACCAATATTAGTAGGAATTTTTTTTTTATATAAAAATACAGGAATAATAATTTATTATTTATTAATTAATTATAATTTTGAATTAGAAATTTTATATTTTGCTTTAATTATAGCTTTTTTAGTAAAAATACCTATATTTTTAGTTCATTTATGATTACCAAAAGCTCATGTAGAAGCTCCTGTTTCTGGTTCTATAATTTTAGCGGGGATTATATTAAAATTAGGAGGTTATGGTTTATTACGAATTTTTTCTTATTTACAATTTATTGGATTAAAATTTAATTTTATTTGGATTAGAATTAGTTTAATAGGAGGGTTTTTAGTGAGTTTAATTTGTTTACGACAAACTGATTTAAAAGCATTAATTGCCTATTCTTCAGTAGCTCATATAGGTATTGTATTGTCTGGTCTAATATCTTTAACTTATTCAGGATTTTGTGGATCTTATGTTTTAATAATTGCTCACGGATTGTGTTCTTCTGGACTATTTTGTTTAGCTAATATTTCATATGAGCGATTAAATAGACGAAGAATATTAATTAATAAAGGGCTATTAAATTTTATACCTTCTATAACATTATGATGATTTTTATTAAGATCTTCTAATATAGCAGTTCCTCCTACGTTAAATTTATTGGGGGAAATTAATTTATTAAATAGAATTATTATATGGTCATGAATTTCTATAATTTTTTTATCTTTTTTATCATTTTTTAGTGCAGCTTATACATTATATTTATATTCTTATAGACAGCATGGTAAAATTTTTAGTGGAGTTTATTCATTTAGAGGAGGATTAGTTCGTGAATTTTTACTTTTATTTTTACATTGATTTCCTTTAAATTTATTAATTTTGAAAAGTGATATATGTATATTATGATTATATTTAAATAGTTTAAATAAAATATTGATTTGTGGTGTCATTGATAAGAAATAATTCTTTTTAAATCATGAAAAATTTATCAATTTGTTTAATTAGTTTTATTAATTTATTTTTTATTAGAATATTTTTGTTTTTTTTAAGTATTTATTTTATTATATATGATTATATTTTATTTATTGAATGAGAAGTAATTTCTTTTAATTCTTTAAATATTGTAATAACATTATTATTTGATTGAATAAGTTTACTTTTTATATCTTTTGTTTTATTTATTTCTTCATTAGTTATTTATTATAGAAAAGAATATATAGAAATAGATTATAATATTAATCGATTTATTATATTAGTTTTAATATTTGTTAGTTCAATAATATTATTAATTATTAGTCCTAATTTAATTAGAATTTTATTAGGATGAGATGGTTTAGGTTTAGTATCATATTGTTTAGTAATTTATTTTCAAAATATTAAATCATATAATGCAGGTATATTAACAGCATTGTCTAATCGAATTGGAGATGTTGCTTTATTATTAGCAATTGCTTGAATATTAAATTATGGAAGTTGAAATTATGTATTTTATTTAGATTTTATAAAAAATAGATTAGAGATAATAATTATTGGAGGATTAGTTATATTAGCAGCTATAACTAAAAGAGCTCAAATTCCATTTTCTTCTTGATTACCTGCGGCTATAGCTGCTCCTACTCCTGTTTCAGCTTTAGTTCATTCTTCTACTTTAGTAACTGCTGGAGTATATTTATTAATTCGATTTAATATTTTATTAAGAATAAGATGAATAGGTATTTTATTACTACTATTAGCTAGTTTAACAATATTTATATCAGGAATGGGGGCAAATTATGAATTTGATTTAAAAAAAATTATTGCTTTATCAACATTAAGACAATTAGGTTTAATAATAAGTATTTTATCTATAGGATATTATAAATTAGCTTTTTTTCATTTATTAACTCATGCATTATTTAAAGCTTTATTATTTATATGTGCCGGAGCAATTATTCATAATATAAATAATGTGCAAGATATTCGTTTAATGGGAGGTTTAAGTTTAATAATACCATTAACTTCTGCTTGTTTTAATGTTGCTAATTTAGCTTTATGTGGAATACCTTTTTTAGCTGGATTTTATTCAAAAGATTTAATTTTAGAAATAGTTTCTTTATCTTATATTAATATTTTTTCATTTATTTTGTATTTTTTTTCTACAGGTTTAACTGTTTGTTATTCATTTCGTTTAGTTTTTTTTACTATGTCTGGTGATAGTAATTATTTTTCATTAAATTTATTAAATGATGATAGTTGAGTTATATTAAAAAGTATATTAGGTTTATTAATTATAAGAATTTTTGGGGGTAGAATATTAAATTGATTAATTTTTTTAACTCCAAGTTTTATTATATTACCTTATTATTTAAAATTATTAACTTTAATTGTATGTATTTTTGGGGCTATTTTCGGGTATTTAATTTCTAATAGAAATTTATTTTTTTTTAATAAATCTTATTATAGATATAAAATTAGAAATTTTTTAGGGTTGATATGATTTATACCTTATATTTCAACTTATGGAGTTATAAATTATTTATTAATTGTTGGTAATATTATTTTTAAATCATGTGATCAAGGGTGATTAGAATATTTTGGAGGTCAGAAGCTTTATTTAAGTTTAACTAAAAGATCTCAGTTTAGTCAAAATATTCAAAATAATAATTTAAAAATTTATATATTAAGATTTGTTTTTTGGTTAATAATTTTATTTATAATAGTAATAATTTATTTTTGTTCAAATAGCTTATTAATAAGAGCATAATATTGAAGATATTAAGGAGATTATATTAATCTTTGGATATTAGCATTAATTTTTAATTAATTGTGTATTATATATATATATATATATATATAATACACAATTAATTAAATTGTGAGAATTTTTTTTAGTAATATATATATATATATATATATATAATTAAATTAATTTATAAAAAATAAAATTTTTAATTTTACAATGAAAATGTAATGTTTTATTAAACTATATAAATTTATATCTATATATATATATATATATATATATATATTATAAGAAGTATAATAGAATTTAACTATTAAAATAAAAAGTTAGCAGCTTTTATTTAAACATTTTACTTCTTTAATTGGAATATAATAAATTCATTAATATCATTAACAATGATAGACCTCTATTTGGTTTCAATTAATATGGTTTAATTTATAGATTATAGAATAAGGGTATAATATTTACCTAAAATTAGGTCGAAACTAATTGTGATTTTATCACTTCATATTCTGATGTATTTATTTATAGTTAAGGTAGATTGAATAATTCAATTTTTTTTAAATGCAAATTAAATGTTAAAAATTTAACTACAACCCTAAGTTGATCAATTTAATATACCTTGGTTTCATTCATGGTATAATCCAATTAATAAAATTAAAATGAATAAAATTGAAGTTATTCTTCATATTAATAAATTAGAAAATTTAATAATTAAAATAATTGGTAAAATTAAAGCAATTTCTACATCAAAAATTAAGAAAATAATAGTAATAAGAAAAAATCGAAGTGAAAATGGTATACGAGAAGAGGATTTTGGGTCAAATCCGCATTCAAATGGGGATATTTTTTCTCGGTCAATAATTGATTTTTTTGATAAGTAAGAAGCTAATAATATAACTAATATCGAAATTATTAAAATAATTAAACTAATTGTTAAAATTGATAAGATTATCTATACTATATTAATATAGACATTATGATTGGAAGTCAAATATACTTTTTATATTATATAGATAATTATTAATTAATTAATTTCCTCATCAATAAATGGATACATAAAGAAATAGTCATACAACATCAACAAAATGTCAGTATCATGCAGCAGCTTCAAATCCAAAATGATGATTTATTGAAAAATGATTATTTAAATGGCGAATTAAACAAATTAATAAAAATATTGTTCCAATTATTACATGAATTCCATGAAATCCTGTAGCTACAAAAAATGTAGATCCATAGACTGAGTCTGCAATAGTAAAAGGAGCTTCAATATATTCATATGCTTGTAAAATAGTAAAATAAATACCTAGTATTACTGTAAAAAATAATCCTTGGGTAGTTTGAGAATAATTTCTTTCTATTAGGCTATGATGGGCTCAAGTAACAGTAATTCCAGATGTTAATAAAATTATTGTATTTAATAAAGGAATTTGAAAAGGATTAAAAACAATAATTCTTATTGGAGGTCAAATAGTTCCTAGTTCTACGGATGGGGATAAACTTCTATGAAAAAAAGCTCAAAAAAAAGAAATAAAGAATAAAATTTCAGATAAAATAAATAAAATTATTCCTCATTGTAGTCCAATAATTACAATATTATTATGTAATCCTTGGTAGGTACTTTCACGCGTTACATCTCGTCATCATTGATAAATAGTTAAGATAATAATAATATTTCCTAATAAAAATAAATTATTATTATATTGGTGAAATCACTTAATTATCCCAGAAACAGTTGTTATAATTCCAACAGATGCTGTTAGTGGTCAAGGTCTATAGTCAACTAAATGGAAGGGGTGATTAGAATGTGTTGTCATTAATTAACTTCTCTAGAATATAATGTTCTAAGAACGGCAAATACATAAGATTGAATTATAGCAACAGCAGATTCTAAGACTAATAAAGCAATTTGTGTAAAAATTAAAATAAATAAAAAAATTATTGAAATAGAAGGACCTGTATTTCCTAATAAAGTTATTAATAAATGTCCGGCAATTATATTTGCTGTTAATCGAACTGCTAGAGTTCCTGGACGAATAATATTACTAATTGTTTCAATGCATACTATGAAAGGTATTAAAATAGTAGGAGTTCCTTGTGGTACTAAGTGAGTAAATATATGTTGTGTATTATTGATTCATCCATATAATATAAAACATAATCATAAAGGAAATGCTAAAGTTAAAGTTAATAATAAATGTCTAGTTCTTGTAAAAATATACGGAAATAATCCTATAAAATTATTAAATAAAATTATTGAAAATAATGAAATAAAAATAAAAGTGGAGCCATTAATTTTTTTAGGTTCTAATAAAATTTTAAATTCTTTATGAAGAGTTAATAAAATATTATTTCAAAAAATATGGTAACGAGAAGGTATAAGCCAATATATAGAAGGAATTATTAAAATTCCTATAAAAGTTCTTAATCAATTAATAGATAAATTAAAAATTCTTGAGGAAGGGTCAAATACAGAAAATAAGTTAGTTATCATTTTCAGTTTAAAGAATTATGTAATTTATTTTTTATTAAAAATAATTTAGGTATAGAAGGAGTAAATAAATAATAATTTATTATTCTAAATAATAAAAATGTTATTGAAAAAATAATAAATAAACTTAATCAATTAATTGGAGCTATTTGTGGGATTAAAAAATATCAAAATTTGATTATTTTAGTTTGACAAACTAATGTTATAATATTTAACTAATTTTTTCATTAGAAGTAATTGCTAATTTACTATAAAATGATTTAAGAGACCACTACTTGCTTTCAGTCATCTAATGAATAGTTTATATTATTCTTATTATTAAAAATTCATTTAATGAAAGAATTAACTGAAGTTCTTTCAATTATAATTGGCATAAAACTATGATTAGCCCCGCAAATTTCTGAGCATTGACCATAAAATAATCCTGGGCGATTAATTAGTATATTAATTTGATTTAATCGTCCAGGAGTTCCATCTACTTTTACTCCTAATGCAGGGATTGTTCATGAATGAATTACATCTGCAGCAGTTACTAAAATACGAATTTGTGAATTTATAGGTATAATAATACGATTGTCAACTTCTAATAAGCGAAAATTATTGGGGGATAATTCATTTGTTGGAATTATATAAGAGTCAAATTCAATATTTATAAAGTCTGAATATTCATAAGTTCAATATCATTGGTGTCCAATTGTTTTTAATGTAATTATTGGTTCATTAACTTCATCTAAAAGGTATAATAATCGTAAAGAAGGAAAAGCAATAAATAATAAAATAATTGCTGGTAAAATAGTTCAAATAATTTCAATTATTTGTCCGTGTAATAAGTATCGATTAATGTATTTATTAAAAAAAAGTATAAATATTAAATATATTACTAAAGTTGTAATTATTACTAAAATTAATATTGCATGGTCATGAAAAAAAATTAGCTGTTCTATTAAAGGTGAAGAACTATCTTGTAAATTTAAATTTGCTCATGTTGACATTAGGTTTCTAATAAAAATAAATTATTTTATATATGGAGTTTAAATCCATTGCACTAATCTGCCATATTAGAAACTAATTAGTAAAGGTAATTCTGAATAACTATGTTCAGCAGGAGGAATATTTTGGAATCATTCAATTGATGAATTTAATTGAGTCGGGTAAATTACTTGTCGTTGAGTTATTATTCTTTCTCAAATAATATAAAAAAAATATAAAATTCCTAATAATGAAATTGTTGAGCCAATAGAAGAAATTACATTTCAAGTTAAATAAGAGTCAGGATAATCTGAATAACGTCGGGGTATTCCTGCTAATCCTAAAAAATGTTGAGGGAAAAAGGTTAGGTTTACTCCAATAAATATAATAATAAATTGAGTTTTTAATAAATTATTATTTAAAATTAATCCTGTAAATAAAGAATATCAATGAATAATTCCTGCTATAATAGCAAATACTGCTCCCATAGAAAGTACATAATGAAAATGTGCAACTACATAATATGTATCATGAAGAATAATATCAATAGATGAATTAGCTAAAATTACTCCTGTTAATCCTCCTACAGTAAATAAAAAAACAAATCCTAAGGCTCATAAAATTGCAGGAGAATAATTAAGTTGAGTTCCGTATAAAGTTGCTAATCAACTAAAAATCTTAATTCCTGTTGGTACAGCAATAATTATAGTTGCAGAGGTGAAATAAGCTCGGGTATCTACATCTATTCCTACAGTGAATATATGATGAGCTCATACAATAAATCCTAATAGTCCAATTGCTAATATTGCATAAATTATACCTAGTGAACCAAAGGTTTCTTTTTTTCCTGATTCTTGACTAATAATATGAGAAATTATTCCAAATCCTGGTAAAATTAAAATATAAACTTCAGGATGTCCAAAAAATCAAAATAAATGTTGGTATAAAATTGGGTCTCCTCCTCCAGCAGGGTCAAAAAATGAAGTATTTAAATTTCGGTCTGTTAATAGTATTGTAATTGCTCCAGCTAAAACAGGTAATGATAATAATAATAATAAAGCTGTAATTACTACTGATCAAACAAATAAAGGTATACGGTCAAAGGTAATTCCTGCTGATCGTATATTAATTACTGTTGTAATAAAATTTACTGCTCCTAAAATGGAGGAAATTCCTGCTAAATGAAGTGAAAAAATAGCTAAATCTACCGAAGATCCTCCATGAGCAATAATAGAAGATAAAGGAGGGTAAACTGTTCAACCTGTTCCAGCTCCGTTTTCAACTATACTACTTATTAGTAAAAGAGTTAATGAAGGGGGGAGGAGTCAAAAGCTTATATTATTTATTCGTGGAAAAGCCATGTCTGGTGCTCCTAATATTAAGGGGACTAATCAATTTCCAAATCCTCCAATTATAATTGGTATTACTATAAAAAAAATTATAATAAAAGCATGAGCTGTAACAATAACATTATAAATTTGATCATTTCCAATTAATGTTCCTGGATGACCTAATTCTACACGAATTAATATTCTTAATGAAGTTCCAATTATTCCTGATCAAGCTCCAAAAATAAAATATAAAGTTCCAATATCTTTATGATTAGTGGAAAATAATCATTGTTGCGATTAAATGGCTGAAATAATAAGCAATAAATTGTAAATTTATTTATGAGAATTATCTCTTTAATCAAAAATTAGCTTTATAGTCAATAATGACATTAGACTGCAATTCTAAAAGAGTAAAAAATTACTAAGGCTTAAAAGATTTTTTTTTCTTATATTTATAGTTTTGAAGACTATTAGTTTTTTAACTTAAAGCCTTAAACTTTAAAGTAAAAAATATAATGAAGTTATCAAAAATAATCCAAATGAAGAAAAAAAAGAAAATATTATAAATATTGATATTTTAATTGATTTAAATAAAGTTATATTTATTCAATTAATTTCATAATAATTTAATATAAAAGCTCTATAACATAAACGTAGATAAAAATACAGTGTAATTAGTGTTATTATTGTTATAAAAATTAATAAAAATAATTGATTATTAACAACTAATAATTGTATTACTATTCATTTTGGAAAAAATCCTAAAAATGGGGGTAATCCTCCTAAAGATAATAAATTAAAAAATAAAAAAAATTTTATAATTTTTGAAATTATAAATAAAGAAAATAATTGATTGATATATGAAATTTTAAATATATTAAATAAAAAAATTATTCTAAAGGATAAAAATGAATAAATTAAAAAGTAAATAATTCATAAAATATTATTTCTATATAAAGCTATTAATATTCATCCTAAATGATTAATAGATGAATATGCTATTAATTTTCGTAAAGAAGTTTGGTTTAATCCTCCTAAAGCTCCAATTAAGGTTGAAAAAATAATTCTAATTGTGATTAATGATTTATTAATAACATAAGAAATTAGTATTAAAGGGGCAATTTTTTGTCATGTTATTAAAATTAATGTATTTAATCATGATAAACCTTCTATAACATTAGGGAATCAAAAATGAAAGGGGGCGGATCCTCTTTTTAAAATAAGAGAAGAAAAAATTATTATTTCTATAAAATTATTTAAATTAATTTTATTTAAATTTAATAAAAATAAAATAATAGAAAATAAAAATATGGAAGAAGCTAATGTTTGAATTAGAAAATATTTTAATGAAGATTCAGTAGATATTAATTTATTATCTCTTATTAGGGGGATAAAAGACAATAAATTAATTTCTAATCCTATTCAAGTTCCTAATCATGAATTAGCTGAAATAGAAATTAAAGTTCCTATTATTAAAATTAATAAAAATATAATTTTAGAAGAATTATTTAAAATTAAAAAAAAAAGGATTATAACCTTTATAAATGGGGTATGAACCCAGTAGCTTAGTTAGCTTATCTTTTTAATATAATATAATAAATAATATTTTATATTGTAGTGTATGAGGCACAAAAGTTTTTGATACTTTTAGAAATAGTTTAATTCTATTTAATATAATGAATGTAAAATAAATTTACATAATTTGTCCCATCAAGACAACCCTTTTTATTAGGTAATTCATTCATAAATTCTAATTGAGAATTTTTTTTTTTTTTTTTTTTTTTTATAATAATTTTTTATAAAAATTAAAAAAAAAGGGGGGGGAGGGTTTTATTTAAACAATTAAAATTAGTATTATAATTTATATTTTAAAAATTAATATTATAATTTAATATTATAAAAAAATAAGTATTAAATTATGTATATATGTGTATACATATATATATATATATATTCATAATTTAATATTAATATTAAATTATGTCATAAAATATAGATATTCATTAATATATAAATTATTTATTAATACAATATAATTTTTTTCAACCTATTTATAATAAACCTTTATATATATTCATTTTTCATAGACATTATATAAATCCTTGGAGAACAAAGTTTAGAGTGAAGCCTTCTTAATTGGATGGTAGAGTTTTTTTTTTCTCATAATTAATAGATTCCTATTAATTAATAAAACATTTATATATTAATATATATCTATTAATTTAAACTGGTATATAGACCAAAAAACTTTTTCTGTAACAGTCAATATAAAATGAGGGACCTCTTAATCGATCAATTAATTCTTATTAAAAAAAAAAAAAAAAAAAAAAAATCTCTACTGAAGAATTTAGCAGTAAATTTTTTGGATTTTTTAAAATTTTGTAAAATTTCGTAAATTTTTGGATTTTTAAAAAATCTCTAAAATTGAATTTTCATTTAAAAAAAAATTTTTTTTATAAATAATTGGATTTTTATTTTAAAATAAAAATTTTTTGGGGTTTTAAAATTTTGTAAAATTTTGTAAATTTTTGGAAATTTTAAAAAATTTTTAAAATTGAATTTTTATTTAATTTTTTTAAAATTTTTTGGGTTTAAAATTTTTTAAATTTTTGGGTTTAAAAATTTTTAAAATTAAATTTTTATTTAAAAAAAATTTTTATAAATAATTTAATTTTTATTTTGAAATAAAAATTCTTTTTAATTACTATTTTTAATTATTTATTTATTATTAAATTATAGAAAAATTTTTTTTAATTATATTTATTTAATTATAAAATATTAGGGGATATTTTATTTTAAATAAATTTTGATTTTTGATAGTGAGAAATTACTAAATTTAATTATTTAAAATAATTAATGAGTATATAATTAATTTTTATTTTTATTTTGTAATTAATAATTTATTTATTAATTTTGAAATATTTTAAATAATTTAATTAATTTATTAAAAAATTATTAAATTTATTTTATAAATTTTTAAATTATTGTCTAAATTAATTTTTTAATTTAACTACTATTTTTAATTATTCATTTATTATTAAATTATAAAAAAATTTTTTTCTAATTATATTTATTTAATTATAAAATATTAGGGGATATTTTATTTTAAATAAATTTTGATTTTTGATGATGAGAAATTACTAAATTTAATTATTTAAAATAATTAATGAGTACACAATTAACTTTTATTTTTATTTTATAATTAATAATTTATTTATTAATTTTGAAATATTTTAAATAATTTAATTAATTTATTAAAAAAAATTATTAAATTTATTTTATAAATTTTTAAATTATTGTTTAAATTAATTTTTAAT